CATAACAAAATTTTGTTCTTGGAGATAATTTTGATTGAGTTATTAATATGTTTTTTGATATAAGGAAAAAAATGAAGAAAGGAAAATAAGGCAGACTAAGCAATACTTCTTTGAACTCACCCAATCAAAAAGCCTTCAATTCTTACAAGAGAATAGAAGAAATCATACTTTCATACAATATCTTAATTGAATTATATGTAATGATCAATAAATTTGGTTTAATTCTCTAGCCATACGTGCCAAAATCTTAGCAAGAATCTAATCTATTCCATAGCTATTTGGAACTGGAATTGACGAACAAGGAATACCCATATTAGTGTTTAGTAGTTTCAAATAGAAATCTAAATGGGGCGTGGCCAAGTGGTAAGGCAACGGGTTTTGGTCCCGCTATTCGGAGGTTCGAATCCTTCCGTCCCAGAGCATACTCTTTTTATATATCAGAATAACGATATCCGAATCTAAATTGCTCTTTTTTTTGTTTTTAACAACCTTCTTTCTAAGAGTCAAATATTGGAGAAAATGTGATTCTTGCTTTTGATTTTTTATGATTTCTTAAGATTGGCACTCGAAGAACTGTGAGATTGGCGGATCTATTCTATCGAGTTATTTGATCTATCGGGTTATTTGAAGATGCAAGGTAGATTCAAAAAGATTAGTTTATTTGTGTTATTTATAATATTCGTGATATTATTATTAATGATATTCTTTATTTCTTATTAATTAGAATAGAAAAGTATAATAAAAGTTTAAAAAAAGAAAAATATATTGCATTCATACAATATGGGTTAATTTGAATTCTTATTGAGGCTTTTTCTTCCTAAATTATCTAGTTATTTCATATAGAAGGAAATTGATTTCATATAGAAGGAAGAAGTATAGATAGATTACTATGTATCGACTGAACCAATGACTATTCATGATTCCATAATTGAATCAATGTTCCAAACTAGAGGAATGTTATGGTAAAACTTCGTTTGAAACGATGTGGTAGAAAGCAACGTGCGACTTGAAGGACATGATCGGCTGTGGATGTCAAAACCCACCACTTTCCATTATGTAGAAATGAAGGTGCTTTTGGCTCGACATCCTTTGTTCTGTTCTATTATAATCCGTCTTTTTTTTGGGTTGTAATGTAAATAGTACAGGATGGAGCTCGAAGAGAAACATCCATTTTTCAGGGGCAAGGATCTAGGGTTAATTAATGGAAATCAATAAGTTGGAACAACTTCGTAAGTCTATTTTTGATATAGAAATCGAAAGGCTCCGATTCAAACTATTTTCAAATCAAAAAGAAAAATTGTTGGAATTGGTAAAACTCTTTCGATCAAAAGTGTATCATGCGGTAATTAATCGTTCATATGATTCTTTGATAGAAAGAAAAAAAGAGAGAAAAAGGGGCATGTTGCTGCCATTTTTGAAATGATTAAATATCGCCGAAGTAATGTCTAAACCCAATGATTCAAGGCAAAGATAAAAGATCCTAGAACAAGGAAATACCCTTTTCAATTTTCTCAACAACTAGATTAAAATGAAGAATCGAAATAGATTCTAAGCGAGACAAACAAAAAACAAAAAAAAAGGGGTTAGAGACCACTCAATAAAAGAATGCCTAAGGATTTTTTTTTGAGCATTTTGAGAGTTATTTGACTTGAGTTATGAGAGTACGAATGCTTTTTTCTTCTTTTTTTCGAAAAAAAAAAAAGACGGGTTTAAATGTCTAATTGATTTGCTGGTTTATGGATCTTTTTGACATTCTAATTCCATACATTCTAATTCCATGCATAGACATACCTTTTAATCATTTTTTTTTTCTCGAGCCGTACGAGGAGAAAACTTCTTATACGTTTCTAGGGGGGGTTATTATTTAACTAATCTATCCCAATGAGCTGTTTATCGAATCGTTGCAATTGATGTTCGATCCCGAAGAGAGGGAAGAGATCTTCGAAAAGTGGGTTTTTATGATCCGATAATTAATCAAAGCTATTTAAATGTTCCCGCTATTCTCTATTTCCTTGAAAAAGGAGCTCAACCCACAGGAACTGTTCATGATATTTTAAAGAAGGCGGGGGTTTTTACGGAACTTAGTCTTAATCAAACAAAATTCAATTAATGAAATACAAAAAAGAGGGTGTGGATGACTCATATCTAGCTTTGTATTAATTTTTCTTTTTCCTCCCCCCTCTTTTGTTCTATTCATACTTTTTTATTTATTATTCGTATTTCTTATTGCTTTGCTACTATAGAATATTGCTACTATAGAATACCGTGTTCTATAACAACAAAACCAGATTTTATTGAGCTAATTTTATTGATCTAAAATATAGAGAAAAAAGATCAATTGAATAAATGAAGTAATTGCATTTTAAAAAATAACATAAAATAAGATAAAAAAAAAAAAAAAGATAAACAGATAAAATAACATATTAAAATATTAATTTAAATATTAATAATAATAAATAATAAAAAAAAAAAAGAAATTAATAAAAAAATAAATTCTTTT